AACCCCAAAAATGGAAAGAACTATTGGATAATTGGTTTATATGAATCCTATATGGTTGAAACCAAAAAGAAAAATTACATTCCCAAAAATTGACAAGGTACCATTTCCATTTCTTCATCAGAAGAGAAGTTCCCTTTGAAGCGAGAATTGCTTTTCCTTGATATCTAACATAATGCATACAAGGATCCTTGAACAACTGTAGGTTTTTATGAAAATCATTAGAACAAACTACGGGAAGATGTTCTATTTTTCCATAAAAATGTGTTCGCTCAATCAAATTTCTATAGGATGTTGATAGTAAATAAGAGGAATGTTTACGAAGAAAACAAAATACGGATTCATATTCCGATACATAAGAATTATATAAGAACCAAAAGAATCTTGGATTCTCCTTTCCAAAAGTCGAAAGAGATTTCTTTCGAGTAATAAAACTATTCCAATTATGATATTCGTATAGAAAAAATCGCAATAAGTGCAAAGAGGGAACATCTTGTATCCAGGATTGTATTATTTGAATCAAAATTTCCAAATGGATGGGATACGGTATCAGTATATCTGATACATAATTTAAATGGGAAAATTGGTCCTCCAAAAAAGGAAATATCGAATGAATCGATCGTAAATTCTGAGATTTTGTTATTTCTTTTTTTTTTTCAATTAAGGATGGGAGCGAGAAAGGAATTTCTACAATAACCGCAAAGCCCCCCGATATCATTTGAGAAAAAAAGGGGTTCTTATGTCCAACGAATCCATTTTGATGAGATTCATTAGATGAATGAATCAAAAAATTTTGTTGATACATTCGAAGAATTAGACGTTTCACAAGTATTAAACTGGATTTATTGTCATAACCCAAAACTTCTCCAGATTCGTAAAAAATTGATCCATTTAAACCATGATTATGAATATGAGCAAGCGCATATATATATTCCTGAAATAGAAGTGGATATAGGAAGTGCTGTTGCCAATAGCTATCTCTTTCGAAATATTTTTTGAATTCTTCCATTTGAAATCGTACAGGCTTGAACCATAGACGAAAACCTTTCTTGAGTTATGAAATGATACATAGTGCGATATGGTCAGAACAAGGTATCCATATAAGATTATGCGCGTAATAAGCAAAAAAGAAATACCTCGGAAGCGGATAAGTCCAGTAGACAGATTTTCTTCTCCTTTTTCATATAAATAATGGGTTTCTATTCATTAACATTAGAAAGGGGGAAGGTCGAAAATCCTTTATTTTGGCAAAACCCAATCGCTCTTTTGACTTTGGAATGAATTTCTTTATCAGTATACTCTTTCTTATACACATTTATTTCTACTCCATAAAAAAATAATTAGGATTCAAAAAATACGAGAATTCTCTCACCGAAGAATCTTTTCCCGGATTAGGCACTAATCCATTTTTAACATCTAATTAGATCGGGTCATTATTCAAATTAAGAACATAAGCTCGTTGCTTTTTGTTTCCCTGGAATTTGAGCCTAGTACTCTATCCATTTATTCACTCGACCAAAAAAAGGGTAAATAGCAAATTTGTCACCTTCTCCAAATTCCAAAAAGAAATCAAAGTGCTATTTTGCACCAATCCGTTAAGAATGGCCTATCCTCCTAATTCTACATGAAAAATGAATACGACATGCTCTTTTTTCCATTCATTACCTTTCAGGATCAGTCGTGGTCTTATAGACTCTACCAAAAGTCTAGACGAATTCGTTACTTCATCAAAATGTGTAAAAGATCATAGTCGCACTTAAAAGCCGAGTACTCTACCATTGAGTTAGCAACCCAGATAAAATCAAAATATGTAGATGCAATTAGATATATAATCGAAATACAAATATATAATCGAAATCAAAAAAGAAAAAAAATAAGAATAATCAATCGATTTTCAAATAAATCGAAATGTAAGTGATAGGCCCCGGCAATTCCAGAATTGCTTTTCTTAAGATTTTTTTCTTTTTTTTTGATAATTAAGAAAAAAAGACTTCTTCTTCTTGGACGATAGTGAATCCGGCAAATCCATCGCTTGAGTCAAGTAAAAAATCAACGAATCGAATATGGTACATAAATCAATCCATAAATTCTAGATTATCCACGATCAAATTCTATTTGTTCAATACATCATTGTCAATATGAATTGAATGTTGAGAAAAAAAATCAAATAAAGGAAAGGACTTGTGTTGGATTGGCACAACAAAATAATAAATGCAAATAAGGAAGAACTAGAAGATAAGAAAAACTAGAAGATAAATAGAGTCAAAATGGAACAAGAAAAAAACAAATACCGAGTCAAGAATTATACAAAGTCAAATACTAACCACCCTAACCCCCTTTTGATTCTTTTTGACTTTTACTTTGCTTTTTTTTATTAACTTGAAATTCTTTAAAGAATTCCGCTTTTTTAAAAATATCATGAACCGTCTCGGTGGGCTGAGCCCCTTTTTCAAGAAAATCGAGAATAGCAGGAACATTTAAATAAGTTTGATTCTTTATGGGATCATAAAAACCAACTTTTCGAAGATCTCTTCCTTCTCTTCGGGATCGAACATCAATTGCAACGATTCGATAGATGGCTCATTGGGATAGATATAGATAAGCAAGACCCCCCATAGAAACGTATAAGAGGTTTTCTCCTCGTACGGCTCAAGTAAAGAATGATTTGAATTTCTTTTTGTATCCATTTTGCATCTAGAATATGTTCTTTTTATTTGTTGTATGCATAATAACTATGTATAATAACAGATAGTATGTATAATACAAAGAATTCTTGTTGTGGATATAGTTAGAATGTATAAAATCGAAAAAGAAAATAGAAAATTCATGATTCAAATGTATTTAATCAAAATATATTTAACTAATATATATATTTTTTTATGCTATATATATTTATGCCATGCACTAATCCCTAATTAATAAATATCCATTATTAAGCTATTCATTTTATTATACGTAAATAATAGATAAGATAATTAGATAATATATATCTTATATGTTTCTATTTTAATATATGTTATATGTTTGCATTTATATGTTTTAATATTTTGGAATATTTTCGATTTTTTCTTTCGATTTGGTTTTCTTCTTTATTTCATTCATTTTGATTTACGTTTACGTCCTAATTGCATTTCTTAATGAAATGCAAATTCTTTTTTTTTTTTTTTATATATATATAATTTTTGTAATTTGAATAGATAATTAATGACAAACAAAAAAAAGATAATATGTAATAACAAATGAATACATAAAATAATGAATTAGACTATGATTTTCGTTTTTTGTTCTTCCCTACACAAAAAAGAAATCTCATTCGTACTCATAACTCAAGTTGTATAATTATCAAAGGGGAATCCTTAGACATTTATTGAGTCGTCTCTAACCTTTTTTTATTTGTCTCATCTCAAATTTCTTTTAATTCCTTATTCTTATATAAGTGGCGAGACAATGAAAAAGAGTCTTTCCTTGTTCCGGAACCTTTTATCCTTCCTTTACCAAATCATTGGGTTTAGACATTACTTCGGTGATCCTTACGCCTTTCAAAATGGCAGCAACATACCCTTTTGCTTTTTCATTTTTATAGAAAAATTATGGGAACGAGAAATTCCCTTGTAATACACTTTTCATTGAAAAAGTTTGACCCCTTTTGCTTCAAACAAAATTGACTTTTTGATTTCATTTCCAACTTGTTCAAATTTGCATTTTGGATTTCTCTATAAAAGATTTACAAAGTTGTTCCAACTTATTGATTGGCACTAACCCTAGATTATTCCTCTTGATATTGATCAAAAAATCAATATTTTTTGCTCGAGCTCCATCAAATCAGGTACTATTTCTTATTTAGAACCCAAGACAAATTAAGGTCCTATGGAACAGAACAAACGATGTCGAGCCAAGAGCATTTTCGTTCTTATAGAAAATGATGGATGTAAGAATCCACATATGATGATGTCCTTCAAGTCGCACGTTGCTTTCTACCACATCGTTTCAAACGAAGTTTTACCATAACATTCCTCCAATTTTCGATTTTGAATCCGTATGGAATTCATTTAATATAGAATAATGAATAGTCATTGGTACAGAAAAGTCCATACTTTTTATCTTTTATCCATAGATAAAAAGTCCGAAGTTTCTTTTTTTGTTTTGATAAGATTGATTTTTCCCATTTCTTCAAGTATCAAGAAAAGAATTCATTCATAAGAAATCCGCCAAAAGACTTTTCTTTTTAAAAAGATCCTATATAAGGTAAAGGTATACAAGGTAAGATTAAAGATTAAATAGTGCCCTTATCATATGTTGAATTAATAATAAAAAAGAGAAAATTCTAATCTGGAAAGTAGGATGTTCCGCATATCAATGATATACAACGAATAATTATTCTAACTACTAATCATATTTCAATATCTGTGGATTCCTTCCACTTAAGCAAAGGACCATAATTACGTAACGTAAATAGAACAACAAGAAGACATAATCTAATGAATATGGGCACAGGTCTCGGTCATTTTATACGGGTCTTTCCTAACTTCAGATTGAAGTCAAGAATCTTTTCATCAATCAATTCGATTCCATTCAAATGAATATATAAATTCCTCCTACATCAATCCTACATGAATTCTAAGATTATTTTAAGATTATTCACTTGAATCGGATAGAAAATCCAAAATCGGGTCAAAAAAAGACATCTATTATTCATTGAACTTTCTTTGTTAATAAGATCCATACATAAACGAATATTTAAATTGATACCTTACTTTGATTTGCTGATTAACTCATACCCATACAAGTTATACTGATATCGTGAATCATAGTAAAACCCAATTCAATTCCAAAATTCTGGGATCCTATCTTATTATAGGATCCGATACTATCAATATAGTATAGTTAGAAAAACAAATGGGTCCTAATTGATTTGTTCTTCCCATTTTTCACCCTAAGTTTTTTGTTTTAGTAACTTTAATACAAGCAAGACCAATGATGAATTTAGTATTAAATTAGATTACTCACTTAGTCTCTACATAGACTGTGGAATTTGTCCTATTCCCTTTACTTAATTTCGTCTCTTTAGGAGTTAGTGAGGTTTGCCTTTTTCCATTTTGACTCAAAATGCATCATGATTATGGAATAAGTCAAATAATAAGTCAAATAGTTTGTATGATAGATATGAAAAAGTGTTCCTAAGTAACTACCTTAAATAACTTAAATAGAAATATGAATAATACATACGTATATATCTATTATATAGAATAATACATACGTATATATCTATTATATAGAATAATACATACGTATATATATATATATAGAAATTCTATATATATATATATATATGATAGAATATCCCTTTTTTGGAAGGGAAATGGAATTCTTAATGCACCCCTGCCCATATAACAAACCATTTCGATCTATTTCATACACATTCATACACATTTGACACTCGATTACCTTTGTTTATGATAAACCAAACGAACAAAAAATAGGATTTTTCGTTTAGAAGAATCAGCAAAGTTCAGAACGAAGGGTTCTTTTCTTTAAAGATTTCATTGAAATGTTATGTTGAGTGCAATGCGATCCAATCCTTAGATTCCATTAGGATCGACCTGGGGCGGAAGGATTCGAACCTCCGAATAACAGGACCAAAACCGGTTGCCTTACCACTTGGCCACGCCCCATTTTTATTTCTATTCAATACTACACTACTAAATATTAGTATAATATTAGTAATTATAGGCTATTCGTCAATTATAGACTTAATTCCATATAAAGAATAACAAATTGAAAAGAAATTCTAATAATTTCTAATAATAAAAAAAAACAAAGAACAATTTCTCGTTTAGTAGATCCGTTTAGTAAGGATTTCTTCTCCCCATTTCTAATAATCTAGATTAGTATACTAATCTAGATTCGATTAGTTAGAATTAAAAATTTCATCTATATGCAATTTTTTCGAAAATGGAATTCGAAATGGAAATCCATATAGAAACGGAAAGCATATTATCTATCTATATAGATTCTATATATACATAGATAATAATAGATAATAATTATCTAATAATGGATTTCGTTAATAAGAATAATTAGGTCTAATTAGCTAATTAACTGTTTAATTGGTATTAGTTATTGATTGGAGTTCTTATTTTTATTGCTGAGATTAGACATATGTGGATATTGAATCAAAACAAATTCATTGATCATTAGATAGAATTCAATTAAGATATTGTATGAAAGTATAATTCCTTGTATTTTCAAATGAAAATCTAAGGATTTTTGATTTCGGGGAATTTTCTACAAACGAGACGGAGTTTGAACCCCTCTTCTTTCTTCATTTTCTCCCTATATCAATAAAATAACTCAATCAAATTATCTGCAAAAACGATTTGTTATGCTAAATATCTTTAGTTTAATCTGTATCTGTTTTAATTCCGCCCCCTATTCGAGTCCTTTTTTCTTCGCAAAATTGCCCGAGGCTTATGCCCTTTTCAGTCCAATTGTAGACTTTATGCCCGTCATACCTCTACTCTTTTTTCTTTTAGCCTTTGTCTGGCAAGCTGCTGTAAGTTTTCGATGAAATTCTTAATAATAGAATACTTTACTAAAAGCATTCATGATTTATTCGATAAAAGGAAAGAGTCTAAGAATTGATAAGATGAAATAAGTCTTATAGGATGAAGCTTCGATTCCAAAATAGAAATTCTTGTATATTGGATAACTCTAGTATTGAATTTGGATCGGTCCGTTTACTTTTTTCTATCTTTGCAAGATTCTATTTTCTTAAGTTCCGGCACTTGATTGTGAATATAACAAGCAAGAATATTTGGGTAACGAAAGAATCAGAATCTTATTACATACAAATTAATTTGTGAAAAGAAAATCCCCCCCTTTTTTTTTCGAATTTTTTTTTCTTTTTTGGTCTCATATCCAAATATGTGGTACAAAAATGGATAACCTATTCCCTTTTGCAAAAAAAATGATCTTGGAGGTTGTGTAATGCTTACTCTCAAACTCGTTGTTTACACAGTAGTAATCTTCTTTGTTTCTCTCTTCATTTTCGGATTCTTATCTAATGATCCAGGACGTAACCCTGGGCGCGAAGAGTAAAAAAGGAAGGAGGGAAAATCTTTCTTTTTTGATTTCTTGATTTTATATATAACTCTGACAAAACAGGGGATCCCCATTTTGTCAAATTAGAAAGTATCAAGTGACCAGAGAGAGCGGAGAGAGAGGGATTCGAACCCTCGGTACGAATAACTGGTACAACGGATTAGCAATCCGACGCTTTAGTCCACTCAGCCATCTCTCCCAAATCTAAGATTCCCTATTTTGGATGTTACGCATGAAGCAAAGATTAATAAAAAACCATCGTTATCCTCCGTTTCGTTTATTAATTCTGTTTTGATTCATTCTATTCGAATTCCATTCGAATTCGAAATTCGAATAGAATATTGAATTGATTAGAATTTGGATTTTGATTTGATTCTAAATCATATTGATTATAAATGAATGATTAGAAAGAAATAATATTTAGTAGAATAGAAGTTTGAATTCTTTAACGATATAAACAATACAAATAGATTCTATATATATAGAGAGAGATCCTATAGAAACGATAATATAACGTATAAGGACAATAACATTTCTCGTTATATAGCGATATATATGAATTTGATTAGCAATTCCTTTTGGATAAGAATAAGGATTCCAAAGGGATATACTAATTGAGATAGAAAAAGCACCTTACGTTTTTGTACGAGAGATTCCTTTATTCCCCAGGCCTGGCTAGGTAGTAGCCGGGCCATTCCTTTTTTTATTCCAATGAATCCTTCATAAATAAAATGATTCATATGATTTGAAATAAAAGATACTTGCTTGTTATTGAAGGAATAAGAAAAGCAAAAAAAATTGTTACCAAAAGTTTTTCTTTTTGATTATTCTTTTTTTATTATTAAATAAATGGGACAAAATATGACTGCAATCCAAATCAACAAACAAAATCTATAATAAAAAAAGATTCCGGATTTGCTTAACTTAATTAAATAAAAAATCAAATTAATTTGATATTATCATTATTATAACTTAATTCATTTCCTTGTTCAATTCAAGGAGCAAACTGGATTTTACCATTTTAGATCCAATTCATTAATTGGAAGTCATTCCATCTAGCGGTTGAAAAGGGGGGGAACTCCCTATTCTTATGGAACTCTTTTTTATGATCCAACTTGAATCACTAAAAAACTGCCAGTAATGACTTACTAGTTATTACTAGTTAATAGTAAATGAAAAGCATCATTTTTGCTTTCTATTCTTTTATGTTATTTAAGTAAACTTTCTTCAACTATTTGATTTTCTCAAGTAACCCCTTGATACATAGTAGGTATCCAATTTTCATTATTTTGACACTATCTGTATTCCACCCCATTCTTTTATTCGACAAAAGGTCGATTAATATACAATAATGAAATCGTAGCGGGTATAGTTTAGTGGTAAAAGTGTGATTCGTTCTATTAAAAACCAAAATAGTTAAGGGATCCTTCTTTTTGGTTCCAATTTGGATCAAAAACAAAAACCTTATTTCTTAAAAGGTTTCATCCTTTTCCTTCCTTTCAATGCTACATTTGAGGAAAAATATAGATTCTCATGATTTGTATCCAAGGTTCAATTAATTCACAAATGCAAAAAACGGGATTAGGAAATCGTGAAGCATAACTTTTTTGAGTCGATTCAATCTTCTAATTGAATGAGTATAAGTAAAGGATCCATGGATGAAGATACAAAAGCTTATTTCTAATCGTAACTAAATCTTCCATTTTTATGTTCTAAAAAAAGAAAAATTGAAGCCAAGTAGCTAGAAAACGATGACTTTAGTTTACTAGAATTATCGACATATTGGTTCAGCTCGGGAGAAATCAAATTCTTTTCCTCAGGATTATGCAAGTAGAAATAGGGAACGAAGTAACTAGAAAGAGTTGATATATAATTCTCTCCTTCTAGAAGGATCATCTAAAAAGCGAGTAAGAAAAGCTAACATAGATGTTATGGGTTTCCATTTTTTTTTTCAGATTTACAAGAATTCCATTTTTCATAGAGCATAATTTCTGATTTTTTTCCTTTATGCTTAGCTTAGATCTGGAAATACATTGATTTTCCATAAAGGAGCCGAATGAAACAAAAATTTCATGTTCGGTTTTGAATTAGAGACGTTAAAAATGATCAACCAACGTCGACTATAACCCCTAGCCTTCCAAGCTAACGATGCGGGTTCGATTCCCGCTACCCGCTCCATATTGCTTATTAGAAATCCGTCATTGATTTAGATATGTATCCTTATTCCTAAAATCTTGAAATCTTTCTCATGGAATCCTATTTTTTCCGAATAAGAAAAAATAAGAATATGAAAAAATAAAGAAAACAGGAATGAAAAGCGTCCATTGTCTAATGGATAGGACAGAGGTCTTCTAAACCTTTGGTATAGGTTCAAATCCTATTGGACGCAATTGATTTCCATCTATTTTTTTGATTTCTATGTCAAACATCGATTTTGTTGAATCAGAGACATTTCTCACGGATAATTCTTTTATTGACTAAGAATAAATAAAAAAGGAAAAACAAGAGTGATAGAATAAAAATGAGAAATTTATGTTTGTTCCTGAAGTAGGAATTGTTCCCTCTGTTCTGGAATAGCTTCCTTCAAAATTGCTTCTGCCTCTGGGGTGAATGTTTTTGTAGAAGATAGAAGTTCTTGGAATTGGGGCTTATTCTTTTTGATGTAAGCGCGTAACTGAGCAAGAAATTTCCTTACCTGTTCAATTTCTAACGCATCAAGATATCCATTCGTTGCGGTATAAATAGTAAGTACTTGTTCATGGACCGCAAGAGGGTCTGCTTGGGATTGTTTGAGCACCTCGCGTAATCGTTGACCTCTTGCCAATTGATTCTGAGTAGTTTTATCAAGATCAGAAGCAAATTGCGCAAAAGCTTCTAACTCTGCAAATTGAGCGAGTTCCAA